CCCTATTGCAACGACGTCTTAAAAATATATTGGAATGTAGCTCGGACTCTTGATACAAGATAGAGTCCTTATATTTATTTATACGATAATCATCGTCATCGGAATCATAGGACTCATCAGAATCATAGTCCTCATCATCTGATTCCTCAGATGATGATCCTTCATCCGACGAGTTGTTCTCCCGACTTAACTTTACTCTGAAATTCTTCAGAAATTGTGAAAATTTTTATTTGTATGGCGAACCATTGGCGGTATATTGGTTGAAGCCATAGATCAACAACATCAGTAATCTTTTTTGAAAAATGAAAAGTACCATTTACTTTGCTCCTTTTTTATTTTTATCAAAAAATTTCTAATTATATACGAGAAAATTAATTATTTTTTAGATCATTTATTTTATCATAGAGGTTTTTATTTTACTAATCAAAAAATAAAGTAGGAAATTAGTGATTTTCATATTTTTTTATAGCAAAGCAATAATAAGAAAATTTGTCAATAAGAAAATAGTGATTTTATTATTTTCTTGTCTTTTAGCAAAAAAAGCAAATTAATAGGAAATATATATATATATACATTAGATAATCTCCACACTCAAATTAGATTAGGTTTGATTCATAGATATTCTTTCCATTATTTTAGAAACTCTATGAGTCGTATGTTTGTTACAATAGCGACAAAATTTTCTCAATTCTAATAAATTGGGTGTATTGAAACGATTCTTTTGAGTAATATATCTAGAAATACCCATTGATTTTTTATTGACACTTCTTCGAACAAACCTAGTAACTCTTAAAAGAACTCTGATTATTACACGACAACTAGTACATTCTGTAAAAGCTCTGACTCTTACATCTTTATTGTCAGTCATGAACCTCCTTTATATCTTTTTCTTTAAGTTCTATTCTCTAGAAGAGGTGGAATAGAATAAAGAATCTCTAGAAGAGGTGGAATCCTTTATATCTTTTGATTGGTTTACTTTATATCTTTTTATTGGTTTCACTTTCCTATTTTCGGTTTTTGAATCGAAAAAGAAAAAAAAATCAATAAGAATTCTTAACTAGTTATTACATTTCAAAAGATTTTTTTGAAATTCTTTATCTAGTTAATTACATTACATATGTATTTTTTTAAGTTAAGTATATGTAATAAAAAATAGAATCAAAATGAAGGAATACAATTTCTTTCTAACTATCTAGTTTTATTCTAAACCCTCATAACTTACTTATTTAAGTCTCTTCTTTTCGACTATGATTTCGTGTAGCTTACGCTAGACTTAGGTTTTGATTCAGATATCATCTGATTATTTCATTTATACTACTTATTACATTTCAAAAGATTTTTTTGAAATTAGAAATTATCTAGTTAATAGCTAAAAAGCCTTCTTCCTTATTAATAATATCCATTATTCTTGAACATAATTTGATAAAAGAAGCTTTTTTGCAATAGATGGGGAAGGAGTTACCTCTTGCTAAGGCAAAGCCTTTATTTAATGAAATTCTTTATTCTTTCATTAAGAACTAATCCAATCTCCCCAAGTAGGATTCGAACCTACGACCAATCAGTTAACAGCCGACCGCTCTACCACTGAGCTACTGAGGAACAACGGCAGATTCTACCTCTTAGAGTTCAACTTTTGTTCTCAATCCATAAACAATATAAGTCCCAAGCTTCCTTCGTAACTCCCGGAACTTCGTCGTAGTGTCCCCCTTCCATGTCTCATTTCATATATGGAAGATAGTATTCTCATATCATCAATATTTTTCTATTATACTAGAATATATATGCAAGATGATATTTGCATATAATCAATATATGACTCTCTCGAATATATATGTCAAACATCTTTTTTTTTTTGAATCCATTCTGTCTTACTCTATCAAAAAAGCCTTCCAATCTATGTATCAAATAGAAGAAAAAGGAATGAAGACAAGAAATCATGGATTTTCACCTTTCCTTATTCAAGTAAATCAAAGATATGCATTTTTTGGTTGAAACTAGAAGGCCAAAGGGCTGTAGATTCGGGGTTTTCAGTTATAGCTGAGCATCAGGGAAAGGTCCTTTATACTGATAATCAAAAGATCCTTTTTTCAAGGAATGGGAATACTGAAAGTATTCCTTTAGTTAAGTATCAAGGTTCCAACAAAAAAACTTTAATCCATCAAAAACCCCGGGTTCAGGGAGGTCAATGCGTTAAAAAAGGTCAAATTTTGGCGGACGGTGCCGCTACAGTTGATGGGGAACTCGCTTTAGGAAAAAACATATTAGTAGCTTATGCTTATATGCCATGGGAGGGTTATAATTCTGAAGATGCAGTACTAATTAGTGAACGTCTGATATATGAAGATATTTTTACTTCTTTTTCTATTCGGAGATATGAAATTAAGACTTATATGACAAATCAATTGGTTTGATACGAATAATGGAAGTCGTTTCAGTATGTTAAGGATACATATGTATCCACAATCTAGAATTCGAAAATAGTCTATTTCCTATACCAATATAGAAATAAAGAAATTCGAAGAATTCTTAAAGACTTTTTTCCTTAATTTCTTTATAAATAGATACAAATAAACCTTTTTTTTGTATAGATATTGTAAAGGGGTATCCAATCTTTGAATTTTTTCTTTCTTTTTTCGAGAACCATATTTGAGTTATAGCCCTTTTTTTTTGTAAACTCTGTTGCAGACTTTTGATTTCATCATAGCTATGCTACAGAATTTGAAAAATCTTATTCATTCTTACTGGTATGTATTTTCAATTTTAAGGGATTATATCCCGATAACATGAGAGTTTTTAGAAACTCAGACCGGAGGTGCAGAATGCGAACTATCCAAGAACTCGAACTAGATGCGAATAAAGCAAAAAACCTAGTTCGATCTACCTATGAACCTGACACATTAGCTTATGATGGCGTTATTGCGTTTATGTATTATATTCTAGAAAAATGTGATGAGAATTTCTTTGAATCTATTTCTGATCAAGAGAGATCTCTTATAAGAAAAACATCACATAGGACTATTCCAAACTATTCGTATTTGGTATATCTAAAAGGTGAAAAAAAAGAAAAAATAAGAAGATTGGTCAAAGGACAAAATATACCACCATTGCAGAAAGGAAAAAATGTACCAGCTCAGTCTTTTTTTCTTTTCTAGAAAAGGTTCTTGGGGACGAAATGTTCTTCAAGCCCAAGAAATAATTCTAAGATTTCTGAACCAAAAACTCCAGGTCCTAATAGAAAAGTTTTGGTCATGGTCCTGAAACCAAACAAATAATTCTAAGATTTCTGAATTCTTAATATTCTTAATTATTAAGAAAATTTTTGTTAATAATTTTCTTATTGGCCAATATAAGCATAATATTGATCCAATTTTTTTTCTCACTGTTACTAAAAAGAGTGAAATGAATCCCCTTAATAAAGGGGATTCTTCTTGAAAATTATTAGTAGTTCATTTTCAGGTTTCCTGATTTGTCTTATTTTTATGTCGAAAATCCATATATGGACATAGATGGAGTTCACTAAAATTTCATGTGATTTATCAAACAGAATAGAAATTCCACTAGATTGATCTATAGATAATAATGATCAACTAAAGGTATTTTTTTCGATAAAAAGGCACTAAACTTAAAAAAAAATGATTTGGAATAAAAATATAAAAATCTCACTTAATCACATAGAATCTTATAATTTTTACAGTTAAAAATTTCTTACTAATACTAAGAAAAAATCAATAAGTCCTGTCTTTGTGGGAAAAGACAGACCTATTAATGGTCCAGATCCTTTTGATTTTAAAGAGTCACTGGAATCAGACTCGTTTAATGAAAAAGAGGATATTCATTCTGATTCAGAATCAGAAAAGGATATTGATCAAAAGGATATTGATTCTGATTCAGAATCAGAAAAAGAGGAAAAGGATATTGATTCTGATTCAGAATAAGAAAAAGAGGAAAAGGATATTGATTCTGATTCAGAATCAGAAAAGGAGGAATCAGATGATAAGGACTATGATTCTGATGAGTTCTATGATTCCGCTGACAAGGACTTTATCTTGAATCTTGAGTTGGAACGGTTTTCCAATTGGGCTTTAAGAAACCTTTTTTTTCCCCTTCTTCACCGGATTGAGCGGTTCATAAAATACTATGAAGAAACTAAAACTCTTAATGTAATAGGTGTTCTCAATTTACTAGAAGAAATAAAAAAGGGTGTTAAGTATTTCAAACCGTCAATCGACGATCCTTCAGAGGAGTTGGACCCATTGTACTTTTGGGATTATAAGTGGTTTGAGATGCAGTACTTCAAGGGGGATCTAACTTCATCAGAGGAGTTGGACCCATCGTATTCACTCCCTTTGTCGGAATCCGAGTGGGAAGAGAGGGATTCGCAAATTAATAAGCTCCCTCCGAGCTATCGTTGCGAATTGATTTCTTACTGGGTCTGGGATTTTATATTTTCGAATAAAATATCCCGAAATCCAAATATCTACCTTTCTGGGCCAAAGGTGATCAAATTTCTCCGGAAAATTTGTCACATAATCAAACCCTTCATTTGATTTGGATAGAATAACAAAGTAGTATATGAATCAATCCAAATTTTTGTGTGTACTAGATTCAAATAACTGGCATAATTCTGATTTTTTGATTTTTCCTGATCGGAAAAATCATCCATGAAAAAGAAAGAAAAAAGATAGAAAAATTTTGTTATTTATGGTCAAAAATTCATTCACTCCTATTATTCCACAAGAAGAAAACAAGGGTTCTGTTGAATTTCAAGTATTCAGTTTCACCAATAAGATACAGAGGCTTACTTCCCATTTAGAATTGCACAAAAAAGATTTTTTATCGGAAAGGGGTCTACGAAAAATTCTGGGAAAACGTAAACGGTTGCTGACTTATTTGTCAAAGAAAAATCGAGTACGTTATAATAAATTAATTGATCAGTTGAATATTCGAGAGCCACAAACTCGTTAATTTCATCGTTTGAATTTTTTTTTAGTAGTATTCAATTTTTCATTTTGATGAGCCTCACTTTGAGGAATTCATGGAATAATGAATTCAGGAAGAAAAGATATGACTGTACCGGTTACAAGAAAAGATCTCATGATAGTCAATATGGGTCCTCACCACCCATCAATGCATGGTGTTCTTCGACTGATCCTTACTCTCGATGGTGAAGATGTTATTGATTGTGAACCCATATTGGGCTATTTACACAGAGGAATGGAAAAAATAGCGGAAAACCGAACAATTATACAATATCTACCTTATGTAACACGGTGGGATTATTTAGCTACTATGTTCACAGAGGCAATAACGGTAAATGCACCAGAAAAATTGGAAAATGTTCAAGTACCTCAAAGAGCTAGCTATATCCGAGTTATTATGCTGGAATTGAGCCGTATAGCTTCTCATTTGTTATGGCTTGGACCTTTTATGGCAGATATCGGTGCACAGACTCCTTTCTTCTATATTTTCAGAGAGAGAGAATTGATATACAATCTATTCGAAGCCGCCACAGGTATGCGAATGATGCATAATTATTTCCGCATCGGGGGGGTAGCTGCTGATCTACCTTATGGATGGATAGAGAAATGTTTCGATTTCTGCGATTATTTCTTAACAGGAGTTGTTGAATATCAAAAACTAATTACACGGAATCCCATTTTTTTGGAACGAGTGGAAGGAGTGGGCATTATTGGTGGAGAAGAAGCAGTAAATTGGGGTTTATCTGGTCCAATGTTACGAGCTTCTGGAATCCAATGGGATCTTCGTAAAGTTGATAATTATGAGTGTTACAATGAATTCGATTGGGAAATCCAATGGCAAAAAGAAGGAGATTCATTAGCTCGTTATTTAGTACGAATCGGTGAAATGAGGGAATCCATAAAAATGATTCAACAGGCTCTAGAGGGAATTCCTGGAGGACCCTATGAGAGTTTAGAAGTCCGACGCTTTGATAGAGCAAAGAATTCCGAATGGAATGATTTTGCATATAGATTTATAAGTAAAAAACCTTCACCCAATTTTGAATTGTCGAAACAAGAACTTTATGTGAGAGTGGAAGCCCCAAAAGGGGAATTAGGGATTTATTTGATAGGAGATAATAGTGTTTTCCCCTGGAGATGGAAAATTCGTCCACCCGGTTTTATCAATTTGCAAATTCTTCCTCAGCTAGTTAAAAGAATGAAATTGGCTGATATCATGACGATATTAGGTAGTATAGATATCATTATGGGAGAAGTTGATCGTTGAAATGATAATTGATACCACAGAAGTACAAACTATCAATTCTTTCTCTACATCGGGATTTTTCAAAGAAGTCTATGGACTGATATGGATTGTACCTATTTTGACCCTCATATTGGGAATCACAATAGGAGTACTAGTAATTGTTTGGTTAGAAAGAGAAATATCTGCAGCGATCCAACAGCGTATTGGGCCTGAATATGCTGGTCCGTTGGGAATTCTTCAAGCTATAGCAGATGGGACTAAATTACTTTTGAAAGAGGATCTCGTCCCATCTCGAGGAGATATTCGTCTGTTTAGTGTCGGACCGTCTATAGCAGTCATATCAGTTCTACTAAGCTATTTAGTAATTCCTTTTGAGTATCGTCTTGTTTTAGCTGATCTCGGTATAGGTGTTTTTTTATGGATCGCCATTTCAAGTATTGCTCCTATTGGTCTTCTTATGTCAGGATATGGATCGAATAATAAATATTCCTTTTCAGGTGGTCTACGAGCTGCTGCTCAATCTATTAGTTATGAAATACCATTAACTCTATGTGTATTATCAATATCTCTACGTGTGATTCGTTGGAATATGAACTTTTACCTCTTTTTCTTCTAAAAATCAAAGAACAAAAAGAGGTTCAATGTATTGAATAGATATTCTCATTTTTTTATTCAGCATTCGGGTTGATGAGTTAAACCAGATAGTTATATGAGTGAAACAAAACAGCTTATCAATTTGTAGTAAGAATAAAAAATCTCATTCCCTATGTACAAGAATCAAGTTGAAGTAAACATAAGCAGCGTAAACTGTTTACCCCAAGATTCCGATTTTTTGATTAGTCATCATATCTTGAAGCGGGTGCAAACAAAAGATCAACTGTATGGAGTTTCTACTACTTTCTTTTATTTATTACTATACCGGCGATCAATCAAAAGTCAGTGGACAGTTAGGAACACCAAGGTACACAAAAGATTAGTAATCGAGATAATGTAAGGTATCAAAAAAGAGGTTTTTCCACATAAAACGAATCATAATAAGGACTTGAAATTGGTAGAAATGATCAAGTAGTACTTCCCTACGATTCCGATCTAGAGTATGCTCCTATTCACTGATTAAAGAAATGACTATCAAGAACGAATTAATCCTTTATTTTTTTTTGAAGTACCCTCCCCTGAGACAGAAGAAGAGGAAAAAAGAAATGGAATGCCATATATGGTATGAATAATAAAAAAAAATCTTTCTTTATTCTTTCTTCCATATTCATACATATACAATTCTTATCATGATTCATGAACTAATGCCTAATTCTTTATATTTATTGATATAACGAGTATTTTATTGAAATGAAAGATTCAGTTATTACCGAACAAAGAGAGATTCTCATTATAAAGGATAAGATCAATTCGGAAGCAACTTTTTGATTATTCTAGCAGACAGAATTCCATTGGTCTAATTTGGGACTCTCCGATCTATCTTTATTCTGTCTACCCCCAAAGAAAGATGCCGATAATACCGAACTAGTCCTTACATTTTTTGTGGCCATAGAGGAGCCGTATGAAGCTGAGGTTTCATGTACGGTTTTGAAATAGCGATGAAAACAGTCATGTTTTTTTCGACTATGATTATCTAACAGTTCAAGTACAGTTGATATAGTTGAAGCACAGTCCAAATATGGTTTTTGGGGGTGGAATCTGTGGCGTCAGCCTATAGGCTTTCTAGTTTTTCTAATTTCTTCTCTAGCCGAATGTGAGAGATTGCCTTTTGATTTACCAGAAGCAGAGGAGGAATTAGTAGCAGGTTATCAAACCGAATATTCGGGTATCAAATATGCTCTCTTTTATCTTGCTTCTTACCTAAATCTATTAGTTTCTTCATTATTTGTCACAATTCTTTACTTAGGTGGGTGGAATTTATCTATTCCGTACATATCCATTCCTGAACTTTTGAAAATAAAGAAAATGGCTGGAATTTTTGGAATGACAATTGGTATCTTTATTACATTAGCTAAGGCTTATTTGTTTCTCTTCATTTCTATCACAACAAGATGGACTTTACCTAGGATGAGAATAGACCAGTTATTAAATCTTGGATGGAAATTTCTTTTACCTATTTCTCTAGGTAATCTTTTATTAACAACTTCTTCTCAACTTGTCTCACTATAAATAACAGAATACGATAACAAGATTCTCGATTCATAATATCTCTCAAACAAGAGAAAGAAACTTCCATTTTCTCATTGATATTTACAATATGTTCCCTATGGTAACTGGGTTCATGAATTATGGTCAACAAACAATACGAGCTGCAAGGTACATTGGTCAAAGTTTCATAATTACCTTATCCCACACAAATCGTTTACCTGTCACTATTCAATATCCTTATGAAAAATCGATCATGTCAGAGCGTTTCCGGGGTCGAATCCACTTTGAATTTGATAAATGTATTGCTTGTGAAGTATGTGTTCGTGTATGCCCGATAGATCTACCCCTTATTGATTGGAGATTGGAAAGAGATATTAAAAAGAAACAATTGCTAAATTATAGTATTGATTTCGGGGTTTGTATATTTTGTGGTAATTGTGTCGAGTATTGTCCAACAAACTGTTTATCAATGACTGAAGAATATGAACTTTCTACTTATGATCGTCATGAATTGAATTATAATCAAATTGCTTTGGGTCGGTTACCAATCTCAATAATTGGAGATTACACAATTCAAACTCTTATTAATTCGACTCAAATCCAAATAGATAAAGAGAATTCCTTTGATTCAAGAACGATTACTAATTACTAAGATTTTTTTGGTTAGTCAGTAACTACAAAGAAAACTCAAAACTATTGATTGTCGAAAATCACTCTTTGATTGAAACTGACAATCTGTTTTTCGTGATGGGATGATTTCGAAATATACAATTTGAACCACTATTCAAACTAGTCTTTTTTCGGATAAAAATTCTATTTACATTAATCCATATTTCCTTTTCATTCTATGACAAATTTATCATAAACTATATTTTATACAAGAAGAAAATGGGGTAATCCCTTTCCTGGACCTTTTAGTATGGTCATGATATATTTCAATTTCTTTGTTTTTTTTTACATAATGGATTTACCTCGACCAATACATGATATTCTTGTGGTATTTCTGGGATCAGTTCTTGTATTAGGGGGTCTAGGGGTAGTATTACTTACCAATCCAATTTATTCTGCCTTTTCGTTGGGATTTGTTCTTATTTCTATATCTTTATTCTATATTTCATTGAACTCCTATTTTGTAGCTGCCGCACAGCTCCTTATTTATGTCGGAGCCATAAATGTATTGATCTTATTTGCTGTAATGTTCATGAATGCTTCAGAATATTCCAAAGATTCCTATCTTTGGACCATTGGAGATGGGGTTACTTCAATGGTTTGTACAACTATTCTTTTTTCACTAATAACTACTATCCCAGATACATCATGGTACGGGATTCTTTGGACTACAAGATCAAACCAAATTATAGAACAGGACCTCATAAATAACGTTCAACAAATTGGGATTCATTTAGCAACAGATTTTTTTCTTCCCTTTGAACTCATTTCTATAATTCTTTTAGTTTCCTTGATAGGAGCAATTACTATGGCTCGACAATAATAAATACTTAGAATGATTCCAAATTCTAAGAATTGATAATTCTTAATAAAAAAAATCCAAATTTTTCGTCCCTTTTTACCTCTTTTTTACTTAATTTGTTAATTGATTAAAATTTTAAGGTAAAAATCATTTTTTGGTAAATTAAAATACCTTTATTTATTAAATTCCTATTTATTTGACCTATTCCTATTTATTCGAATCGAAATAGTATTTTTTTTTTTTTAATTTTGATAAAAAAAAGTACAGAAATTTTTAAATTTTATATTTGACTTAAAATCGTATTGTCTTTTTTATTCTTTATTCTTTACACTATTCTTGAACTTAAAATATATAATGTATTTCAATAAAGATAAGAATTAGTAAATCAAATTTTCAGGAAAGGAAAAATTAATAATTAAATTTCTTAATATCTTATGGAACTTTTATATCAATATGCATGGCTAATACCCTTTCTTTCACTTATAGTTCCAATAATAATAGGTATTGGACTTCTACTTATTTCGACTGCAACCAAAGATATTCGTCGCATATGGGCTTTTCCAAGTATTTTCTTTTTAATTATAACTATGATATTTTCTTTAAATCTTTCTATTCAACAAATAAATGGGAGTTTTATTTATCAATACCTATGGTCTTGGACCATTAATAAGGATTTTTCCTTAGAATTCGGATATTTGATTGATCCACTTACCTCAATTATGTTAATACTCATTACTACTGTTGGAATCACAGTTCTTATTTACAGTGATAATTATATGTCTCATGATCAAGGATATTTGAGATTTTTTGCTTATTTGAATTTTTTCAATGCTTCTATGTTGGGATTAATTACAAGTTCAAATTTAATACAAATTTATATTTTTTGGGAAATAGTGGGAATATTTTCCTATTTGCTAATAGGATTTTGGTTTACACGACCGCTCGCTGCAAATGCCTGCCAAAAAGCCTTTATAACTAATCGTATAGGTGATTTTGGTTTATTATTAGGAATTTTAGGTCTTTATTGGATAATAGGTAGTTTCGAATTTCGAGATTTATTTGAAATAACCAATAATTTCATCAAAAAAAATGAAGTAAATTCTTTTTTTACCACTTTATGTACCTTTTTATTATTTGTTGGTGCGATTGCTAAATCCGCACAATTTCCTCTTCACATATGGTTACCTGATGCCATGGAAGGACCTACTCCTATTTCTGCTCTTATACACGCCGCTACCATGGTAGCAGCGGGAGTTTTTCTTGTAGCTCGAATGTTTCCTCTTTTCTTAATAACACCTTATATAATGGATATAATTTCTTCAATAGGTTTAATAACTTTATTTTTAGGAGCTACTTTAGCTCTTGCTCAAAAAGACATTAAAAGAAGCTTAGCCTATTCTACAATGTCTCAATTGGGTTATATTATACTAGCTTTAGGTATTGGTTCGTTTCGAGCTGCTTTATTTCATTTGATAACCCATGCTTACTCTAAAGCTTTATTATTTTTAGGATCTGGATCTATTATTCATTCAATGGAAACTGTTGTTGGATATTCACCGGATAAAAATCAAAATATGGTTCTTATGGGTGGTTTAACTAACTATATTCCAATTACAAGAACTGCCTTTTTATTGGGTACACTCTCTCTTTGTGGTATTCCACCCCTTGCCTGTTTCTGGTCTAAAGATGAGATTCTTAGTAATAGTTGGTTACATTCTCCAATTTATGGGATAATAGCTTACTTCACTGCAGGATTAACAGCATTTTATATGTTTCGAGTATACTTACTTACTTTTGATGGATATTTACGTATTAATTTTCAAGCTTATAATGGTACTAAAACAAATTTCTTTTATTCAATATCTCTATGGGGTAAAAGCACATGTAACAAATCAAATACCAATAGAAGTTTACCTTTATCAAAAAAAAATAAAAAAATCTTTTTTTTTTCAAAAGAAAACAAGAATAGTCTAAGAAATAAGATATATTGTTTCAATATTTTTTTTGCAAATAAATATACTTCTATATTTCCTCATGAATCAGACAATACTATGCTAATTCCTCTTCTCCTATTAATACTTTTTACTGTATTCATTGGTTCAATAGGAATTAACTTTGATGGAAGAGGACTAGACCTTGATTTATTATCAAGATGGTTAACTTTATCAAAAAATTCTTTTATCGAAAGTTCAAATCAATATATAATTTTTTATGAATTCTTGCAAAATGTAATCTTTTCAGTAAGTATAGCAACTTTTGGATTATGCATAGCATTCATTTTTTATGGATCTATAAATTCCTTTTTCCCGAATTTATTTCTTATTAATTTATTTTTTAAAAAAGGTGTTAAAAGAAATTTCCTAGACAAAATACAAAATGCAATATACAATTGGTCATATAATCGTGGTTACATAGATATTCTTTTTACTATTGTTTTTACATCGGGTATAAGAAGATTAAGTAAATTCACTGAATTTTTTGATAAACATATAATTGATGGGATTCCAAATGGAATAGGTGTTACAAGTTTTTTTATAGGAGAAGGAGTTAGATTTATAGGAAATGGTAGAGTCTCATTTTATTTATTCTTTTATTTATTTTTTGTATCATTGTTTTTATTAATCTTCCTTTTTTTTTAATTAACATATTCTACACATATTCAAAAATTTTATAGCATAAAATTTTTGAATATTTATAAATGAAATATTTATTTTTACACATATATTAAACACACATATTATATAAAAATACAAAAGGAGAGGTTCTATGTGTATTTAGTTCAATACATAATGAAATATCTTATAATTCATAATATATATATATATATTATAAATTAATATATAACTAAACTAAAGTTTTCTAAAAAATTTAAAAGTCTTTTATTTATTTTATTATTTATATATTATTATTATGAAATTAATAAGATTCTCCTTTGTTTTTTCTATTTTTTTATTCCTCTTTATCTTTCATCTAAATATCTAATAATATATTAGCAAATAAATTTTCTTTTTAAAATAAGATCAAAAAAAAACATCTAAGAGTTTTTCCTATCCTATTTTTTCCTATCTTAATAATATTAGATATTTCTAATTTCTATTAGAAAAAATAAATAATATAAATATTTTTTGGATATGTGTGTAACTGACCTATAGAATTTCAGTTATTTAAAAATCCTTAATTGCACTGAATTTCAAAATATAAGAAAGAAAAAGCAAGAATAATTTCATTAAGATAAAAAAGAAATACACTAATTATAAAAGACAAAAAAATAGAAAAAGACTAAAAAAAAAAAAAAATCCCTTTTAAAAATATTTTTTTCTATCGACTTATATATTCCATTTTGATAGAATATATATGTTTTTTTATAAGATAAAAAGGAAAATCACTATTTTCCTATTCATTTGTTCTTAGTGTTGAATAAAAAATTGAAAGAAATGGGAGCGTCATTGGTTAAAAGAATGAAATAGGTTTTGTGTCGTTATGTTCAAAAATTCTTTTCTAATTACAATAGAATACAATAGAAAGTTCGAATCCTTCTACAATTACGTCAATAGATTAGTAGCAAGAATAAGTTTTTTTTAAGATTATTTGATATTTAAATTAAATTAAACAAAGATATATATATTTTTTTTAATTATTAATTAATATAAATAATGTATTTTTTTAATTTAAATATCATTCTTTTTTTTTTTTTTTAATGTATTTCACATAAAAAAAAATAAAAAAAAACTTTCTTTCAATGAAAGCCTCTTCTCTAGCAAAATCACTTTCTATTATTCCAAAAGTTTTTTGAAACAAAAACCAAATAAAAGAGTTTTTGGTTTTTATGTATTTTTATAATAAAGTATTCATTTAGATTACAAAAATAGTCTAAAATGCTAATAAAAAACTAAAACTTATTTTGAAATAAGTAATTAATTTTAAATTAATTCTTATTTTTAAGAATAAATATTTATTAATTTAGTTAATTTAAGATTATATTTTAATTAGAACGACAAATTATATATCATTATATATATATATATATATATATAATGATATATAATTTGTAGGATATTTTAGGATTTTAATTACTTAATGAAATTTTATTTCACTTATTAATTAAGTTTTCACAATAGAAGAAAATTTCTAATTTACTTTTGATTTTATCATTAAAAAATATTAATGATAAAAACTTTGATTTCTTTTTTTATTCTATTAAAATATTAATAAATAAAAAAAACTAAATTCTTTTTATTTTTTGTAAATATAAAAAGAAAATGATTCTTTTTCCTTTCATTATTGATACATAAAATAAGATAAATGAGAAAAAGGATAAGTTTCATAAAAATAGTAAGATTTTGCCATTGAGGATTTCAAATTAAAATGAAAAAAAGTCTTTTGTCCTTATCGATTCTAAAATTTATTATTTCAAATAAAATTTTTGAATCTTGACGATTTAATATGAATTAGCTTATTATTTAAAAAAAGCCGTCATGGTGAAATTGGTAGACACGCTGCTCTTAGGAAGCAGTGCCTAGTGTATCTCGGTTCGAGTCCGAGTGGCGGCATGGCTATATATATGGTATAATATATTTTGAAATTATAAATTCAAAATTCTGTAGATAAAAAGATAAAATTCTTTTATGATATTTCTAACTGTAGAATATATATTAAATCATATTTCTTTTTCAATTACTTCAATTGTAATTATAATTAACTTGATTATCTTATTATTTGGTGATATTCTTGAGTTACGTAATTCCTTAGAGAAAGGGATTATTATTACTTTTTTTTCTACAATCACGTTTTTAATTTTTCGTTGGATTTATTCAGGGCACTTTCCATTAAGTAATTTATATGAGTCTTTAATCTTTCTCTCATGTAGTCTCTGTATTATTCATATGGTTCCAAAGACTCGGAACCATAATTATGAGTTAAACACAATAATTACACCAAGTACCATTTTTACTCAAGCTTTTGCGACATCAGGTTTTTGTCTCTCAGCAGAAATTAATAAATCCACAATATTAGTACCTGCACTGCAATCTCAGTGGTTAATAATGCATGTAAGTATGATGTTGTTGAGTTATGCAGCTCTTTTATGCGGATCTTTATTATCAGTTGCTCTTTTAATTCTTACATGTCAAAAAAAGATTGATTCTTTTGTGATTCAGAAATTACGTCGTTCCGTTCCAAATAGTCAAATTTATTTTTATTATTGGAAAGAAAAGATAAATCTTTTGAAAAAGAGCTCCTTTCCTTTATCTACAAACTATTACAAATATGAATTATTTGAACGTTTGGATTATTGGAGTTATCGTGTTATTACTTTCGGATTTATCATTTTAACTTTGGGTATTCTTTGTGGAGCAGTATGGGCTAATGAAGCTTGGGGATCTTATTGGAATTGGGATCCCAAAGAAACTTGGGCATTTATAACTTGGACAATATTTGCAATTTATTTACATATTAGAATGCACCCAAATTGGAAAGGTATAAATTCTGCATTTATAGCTTCTATTGGATTTCTTATTATTTGGATATGTTATTTTGGTATCAATCTGTTAGGAATAGGTTTACATAGCTACGGTTCATTCAGATTTATATATAGTTGAATTTCTAAATATATTAGAAAATAGATATGTTTAAAAAAACTTTATGTTCTTTAATGGAAGAACATATAACATTTAGAAATTATTTTCCTCTGAATCTTTTTCGACTCAAAAAAAAATGGTTCATTTTTTTTCAATTCACCAACTTAAGTATCCTACATTTAGGATACCAAAAAATTTTTGGTATCCTAAATAAAGAATATCAAAAAATCCTACAGGTAATAAATATTACCTATATTAACACTGATAAAAAACTTTATTTTTACAATAAAAAAAAAAAAATCTCTTAAAGTAAGATAACAAAATGATTTATTTCCTTTTTTTAATGAAATCACTTGATTTTAAAAATTCCTTTATCTTGTAATAAAGGAATTTAGAATGAGAGGTTTATCTTCAAAATAGTTCTTTCAAATCTGAATTATCATCATCTTCATCACTTTTGTCATTTAAAAATTAAAGCGAAGAGAATAGGTCTAATTTCTTGGGAATCTCTAAGTATTACTATATAGATTCTTCATAGCAGAGTAAGAATGAAATAAAGATAGTATTCTCTTGTAAGAGAAATAAAACCATTTATCCGTCTTTGAACCATTTTAAAATGGTTTTTCATTCATAATTAAATCCTTTTTTAGATCATCTTTTTTTTTTTTAATAAAATATGTTCTTCTATCTAACTTAGCTAACTTAGAAGCAGTAAAAAAATATTGCTTTAAAAAAAGATTTATGTAGGTCATACTGTAATATTCCTAAAAATGTGAAATTCTAAAAAAAAAAAGATCAAAAAGATTTCTTCACTACTTTTTTTAGCAAAAAATTTTCAATTAGAGAGAATCTATAAAAAAAGAAAAAAAGCCCACTATCGGAGTTGAACCGATGACCATCGCATTACAAATGCGATGCTCTAACCTCTGAGCTAAGTGGGCTTACATAATAAAAAAATTGTTGAAATTCAAAAAAATCTCAGATCTTAATTTATAAATTAGAAAAAAAAGATTGTTTTTTCGAATCTAATGAAAACTTTTTTTGAGTTTTTGATAATTTTTTTGAATTTTCAAAAACTCAACATATATCTGATATCTGATTAAAATTTTGTTCATTAAAAAACCTTTTATTTAATAGAAAATTTCTATTTTTTTTTTTATTATAGAAGGATTTTCTTCTTAATAATAGATAAAATATTATCCATTATAATAATTAGATAATATAGTTTGTACTCTCTCAATTGATAATGAGAAAACAAAATCAGGATAAATACCAATTCCTATTATTGGTAAAAAAAGACAGATTGAAAGGAAAAGTTCTCGTGATCCAAAATCTGAATCAAAAAAATTGGAGTTTGAAACATGAAATAACTTGTAACCATAGAACATCTGACGTAATATAGATAACAAATAAATAGGAGTTAATACTATTCCAACAGTCATTACGAAAGTAATTATTATTTTGGGTATTAAAAGATATTTTTGACTAGTAATAAATCCCAGAAAAACTACAAATTCTGCAATAAAACCGCTCAGTCCTGGTAATGCAAAAGAAGCCATAGAGAAACTACTGAATAAAGCAAATATTTTTGGCATTAATATAGATATGCCTCCCATTTCTTCAAGATAAACAATACGAATTCTATCACAACTCGTCCCTACCAAGAAAAAAAAGGCAGCACCAATAAATCCATGAGAAAGTATTTGTAAAATAGCTCCATTTAGTCCTATGTCGGTTATAGAACCAATTCCTATAGCTATGAAACCCATATGAGATATAGAAGAATATGCTATTCTCTTTTTTAAATTACGTTGACCAAAAGAAGTTGAAGCTCCATAAATAATTTGTATCGTTCCTATTATTAGTAACCAAGGAGAAAATATAGAATGAGCATGGGGTAATAATTCCATATTAATCCGAATTAATCCATATGCTCCCATTTTTAATAAAATTCCAGCTAAGAGCATACATGTACTATAATGTGCTTCTCCGTGGGTATCTGGTAACCATGTATGGAGGGGTATTATAGGCAATTTGATTGCATATGCAATAAGAAACCCAATATAAAATGTTACCTCTAATACAATAGGATATGATTGATTAATTAATTTTTCAAAATCAAGTACTGGTTTATTAGAAGCATACAAACCCATACCCAGAACTCCAGTTAATAAAAAGATAGATCCTGCTGCTGTGTATAAAATGAATTTAGTAGCCGAATAAAGACGTTTCTTACCCCCCCACATGGATAAGAGTAAGTAAACAGGAATTAATTCTAATTCCCACATAATAAAAAAAAGTAAAAGGTTTTGGGAAAAAAATAATCCCATTTGACCGCTATACATTGCTAATAATAGAAAATAAAACAATTGGCAATTTCGAGTAATTGGCCAAGCTGCTAAACTGGCTAAAGTAGTAATAAAGCCTGTCAGTAAAATAGGTTCTATGGAAAGCCCATCGACTCCCAATTTCCAGTGGAAATCAAAAATATCTATCCATTTCAAATTTTCCTTAAGTTGGATTAATTGAACATCAAATTGGAAATAATAACAAAATACATAAGCTGTTAGAATAAGTTCTAATAAACATATATATAGAGTATACCATCGATATATCTTGTTTCCTTTATGAGGAAAAAAGAAAATAAAGGAACCTGCGAATATGGGAAAAACAACAAGTATTGTTAACCAAGGAAAATAATTCATGAATGATAAGAACGAGATACGTTTTGACCAGAGAAACCCGTGCTCGAGATTAAAACTTTAATCGAGTACGGGTTTTTTCGGTAAATAGGAATCAAAAGATTCAGATGGAACTTTTTCTAACGTATCAATAAGCTAGAGCCATGCTACGAGTTGTTTCAGGCCCTAGATAAACACGGACACTTAAAAAATCTGTCGGGCAGGCAGATTCACATCTTTTACAACCTACACAATCTTCTGTTCTTGGTGCGGAAGCAATTTGTTTAGCTTTACATCCATTCCAAGATATCATTTCCAATACATCCGTAGGACAAGCTCGCACACATTGAGTACATCCTATACAGGTATCGTAAATTTTTACTGAATGTGACATTGAATTTTTAAATTAAAATTTTGAAAATTAAAAATTTTCGATCTGGTCAAAGGAGTTAACTATATTTTAGACACCAGATGAAGCAGTGATTTATTAAAAATTGAACAATAAAATTAAAAAATTCTTATTTAATATAAATTATTTAATATAAATAATAAATAAATTGTTATATTATATATAATATATAATGATAATGGTACTTAAAAAAAGGCCAAAAGATTAAGAATTTGATCTCAACAATCATTACTAGATTAATTAGAATTATACATACTAAATACGAATTGGTTTTTCTTTTTTAACAAAGAATATAATATATTAAATTCAAAAATTCAACAAAAAAAAATGAATAAAGTATTTAAATTAAGTTAAATTTATTTTGGATGGTTTATCTCTATAATAAATATAATTAATTATTTAAGAAATTTGATTGATTTATACTAGTTGATTTTCTGTTACGATAAATGGATGAAACAATGGCTAATCCGATAGCCGCTTCAGCAGCTGCAATAGCTATAACAAAAATGGAGAAAATGTCTCCTTTTAATTGTCGATTATCAACCATGTTAGAAAAAATTACAAGATTTAAATTAACAGAATTAAGTATAAGTTCAATGCACATAAGTGCCCTAACCATATTTCGACTTGTTATTAATCCGTAGAGACCAATAGAGAATAAATAAACACTTAAAAAAAGCGTATGTTCAAACATGATTTATTAACTCCTTATTTTTTCAATTTTAATTTTGATAAAAAAAAATATTTATTTTTTTTATTTCTAATTACTATTTTTTAATTACTATTTTTTAACTATTATTTTTTAGTAATATTTAGATTTACGATTTTTTTTATTTTGTATTGCTTTTTATTTTTTTTTTATTTTTGTATTTATTGCTTTTTTCTTTTTTGAGGTAAAAAGGGACGAAAAATTTGGATTTTTTTTATTAAGAATTATCAATTCTTAGAATTTGGAATCATTCTAAGTATTTATTATTGTCGAGCCATAGTAATTGCTCCTATCAAGGAAACTAAAAGAATTATAGAAATGAGTTCAAAGGGAAGAAAAAAATCTGTTGCTAAATGAATCCCAATTTGTTGAACGTTATTTATGAGGTCCTGTTCTATAATTTGGTTTGATCTTGTAGTCCAAAGAATCCCGTACCATGATGTATCTGGGATAGTAGTTATTAGTGAAAAAAGAATAGTTGTACAAACCATTGAAGTAACCCCATCTCCAATGGTCCAAAGATAGGAATCTTTGGAATATTCTGAAGCATTCATGAACATTACAGCAAATAAGATCAATACATTTATGGCTCCGACATAAATAAGGAGCTGTGCGGCAGCTACAAAATAGGAGTTCAATGAAATATAGAATAAAGATATAGAAATAAGAACAAATCCCAACGAAAAGGCAGAATAAATTGGATTGGTAAGTAATACTACCCCTAGACCCCCTAATACAAGAACTGATCCCAGAAATACCACAAGAATATCATGTATTGGTCGAGGTAAATCCATTATGTAAAAAAAAACAAAGAAATTGAAATATATCATGACCATACTAAAAGGTCCAGGAAAGGGATTACCCCATTTTCTTCTTGTATAAAATATAGTTTATGATAAATTTGTCATAGAATGAAAAGGAAATATGGATTAATGTAAATAGAATTTTTATCCGAAAAAAGACTAGTTTGAATAGTGGTTCAAATTGTATATTTCGAAATCATCCCATCACGAAAAACAGATTGTCAGTTTCAATCAAAGAGTGATTTTCGACAATCAATAGTTTTGAGTTTTCTTTGTAGTTACTGACTAACCAAAAAAATCTTAGTAATTAGTAATCGTTCTTGAATCAAAGGAATTCTCTTTATCTATTTGGATTTGAGTCGAATTAATAAGAGTTTGAATTGTGTAATCTCCAATTATTGAGATTGGTAACCGACCCAAAGCAATTTGATTATAATTCAATTCATGACGATCATAAGTAGAAAGTTCATATTCTTCAGTCATTGATAAACAGTTTGTTGGACAATACTCGACACAATTACCACAAAATATACAAACCCCGAAATCAATACTATAATTTAGCAATTGTTTCTTTTTAATATCTCTTTCCAATCTCCAATCAATAAGGGGTAGATCTATCGGGCATACACGAACACATACTTCACAAGCAATACATTTATCAAATTCAAAGTGGATTCGACCCCGGAAACGCTCTGACATGATCGATTTTTCATAAGGATATTGAATAGTGACAGGTAAACGATTTGTGTGGGATAAGGTAATTATGAAACTTTGACCAATGTACCTTGCAGCTCGTATTGTTTGTTGACCATAATTCATGAACCCAGTTACCATAGGGAACATATTGTAAATATCAATGAGAAAATGGAAGTTTCTTTCTCTTGTTTGAGAGATATTATGAATCGAGAATCTTGTTATCGTATTCTGTTATTTATAGTGAGACAAGTTGAGAAGAAGTTGTTAATAAAAGATTACCTAGAGAAATAGGTAAAAGAAATTTCCATCCAAGATTTAATAACTGGTCTATTCTCATCCTAGGTAAAGTCCATCTTGTTGTGATAGAAATGAAGAGAAACAAATAAGCCTTAGCTAATGTAATAAAGATACCAATTGTCATTCCAAAAATTCCAGCCATTTTCTTTATTTTCAAAAGTTCAGGAATGGATATGTACGGAATAGATAAATTCCACCCACCTAAGTAAAGAATTGTGACAAATAATGAAGAAACTAATAGATTTAGGTAAGAAGCAAGATAAAAGAGAGCATATTTGATACCCGAATATTCGGTTTGATAACCTGCTACTAATTCCTCCTCTGCTTCTGGTAAATCAAAAGGCAATCTCTCACATTCGGCTAGAGAAGAAATTAGAAAAACTAGAAAGCCTATAGGCTGACGCCACAGATTCCACCCCCAAAAACCATATTTGGACTGTGCTTCAACTATATCAACTGTACTTGAACTGTTAGATAATCATAGTCGAAAAAAACATGACTGTTTTCATCGCTATTTCAAAACCGTACATGAAACCTCAGCTTCATACGGCTCCTCTATGGCCACAAAAAATGTAAGGACTAGTTCGGTATTATCGGCATCTTTCTTTGGGGGTAGACAGAATAAAGATAGATCGGAGAGTCCCAAATTAGACCAATGGAATTCTGTCTGCTAGAATAATCAAAAAGTTGCTTCCGAATTGATCTTATCCTTTATAATGAGAATCTCTCTTTGTTCGGTAATAACTGAATCTTTCATTTCAATAAAATACTCGTTATATCAATAAATATAAAGAATTAGGCATTAGTTCATGAATCATGATAAGAATTGTATATGTATGAATATGGAAGAAAGAATAAAGAAAGATTTTTTTTTATTATTCATACCATATATGGCATTCCATTTCTTTTTTCCTCTTCTTCTGTCTCAGGGGAGGGTACTTCAAAAAAAAATAAAGGATTAATTCGTTCTTGATAGTCATTTCTTTAATCAGTGAATAGGAGCATACTCTAGATCGGAATCGTAGGGAAGTACTACTTGATCATTTCTACCAATTTCAAGTCCTTATTATGATTCGTTTTATGTGGAAAAACCTCTTTTTTGATACCTTACATTATCTCGATTACTAATCTTTTGTGTACCTTGGTGTTCCTAACTGTCCACTGACTTTTGATTGATCGCCGGTATAGTAATAAATAAAAGAAAGTAGTAGAAACTCCATACAGTTGATCTTTTGTTTGCACCCGCTTCAAGATATGATGACTAATCAAAAAATCGGAATCTTGGGGTAAACAGTTTACGCTGCTTATGTTTACTTCAACTTGATTCTTGTACATAGGGAATGAGATTTTTTATTCTTACTACAAATTGATAAGCTGTTTTGTTTCACTCATATAACTATCTGGTTTAACTCATCAACCCGAATGCTGAATAAAAAAATGAGAATATCTATTCAATACATTGAACCTCTTTTTGTTCTTTGATTTTTAGAAGAAAAAGAGGTAAAAGTTCATATTCCAACGAATCACACGTAGAGATATTGATAATACACATAGAGTTAATGGTATTTCATAACTAATAGATTGAGCAGCAGCTCGTAGACCACCTGAAAAGGAATATTTATTATTCGATCCATATCCTGACATAAGAAGACCAATAGGAGCAATACTTGAAATGGCGATCCATAAAAAAACACCTATACCGAGATCAGCTAAAACAAGACGATACTCAAAAGGAATTACTAAATAGCTTAGTAGAACTGATATGACTGCTATAGACGGTCCGACACTAAACAGACGAATATCTCCTCGAGATGGGACGAGATCCTCTTTCAAAAGTAATTTAGTCCCATCTGCTATAGCTTGAAGAATTCCCAACGGACCAGCATATTCAGGCCCAATACGCTGTTGGATCGCTGCAGATATTTCTCTTTCTAACCAAACAATTACTAGTACTCCTATTGTGATTCCCAATATGAGGGTCAAAATAGGTACAATCCATATCAGTCCATAGACTTCTTTGAAAAATCCCGATGTAGAGAAAGAATTGATAGTTTGTACTTCTGTGGTATCAATTATCATTTCAACGATCAACTTCTCCCATAATGATATCTATACTACCTAATATCGTCATGATATCAGCCAATTTCATTCTTTTAACTAGCTGAGGAAGAATTTGCAAATTGATAAAACCGGGTGGACGAATTTTCCATCTCCAGGGGAAAACACTATTATCTCCTATCAAATAAATCCCTAATTCCCCTTTTGGGGCTTCCACTCTCACATAAAGTTCTTGTTTCGACAATTCAAAATTGGGTGAAGGTTTTTTACTTATAAATCTATATGCAAAATCATTCCATTCGGAATTCTTTGCTCTATCAAAGCGTCGGACTTCTAAACTCTCATAGGGTCCTCCAGGAATTCCCTCTAGAGCCTGTTGAATCATTTTTATGGATTCCCTCATTTCACCGATTCGTACTAAATAACGAGCTAATGAATCTCCTTCTTTTTGCCATTGGATTTCCCAATCGAATTCATTGTAACACTCATAATTATCAACTTTACGAAGATCCCATTGGATTCCAGAAGCTCGTAACATTGGACCAGATAAACCCCAATTTACTGCTTCTTCTCCACCAATAATGCCCACTCCTTCCACTCGTTCCAAAAAAATGGGATTCCGTGTAATTAGTTTTTGATATTCAACAACTCCTGTTAAGAAATAATCGCAGAAATCGAAACATTTCTCTATCCATCCATAAGGTAGATCAGCAGCTACCCCCCCGATGCGGAAATAATTATGCATCATTCGCATACCTGTGGCGGCTTCGAATAGATTGTATATCAATTCTCTCTCTCTGAAAATATAGAAGAAAGGAGTCTGTGCACCGATATCTGCCATAAAAGGTCCAAGCCATAACAAATGAGAAGCTATACGGCTCAATTCCAGCATAATAACTCGGATATAGCTAGCTCTTTGAGGTACTTGAACATTTTCCAATTTTTCTGGTGCATTTACCGTTATTGCCTCTGTGAACATAGTAGCTAAATAATCCCACCGTGTTACATAAGGTAGATATTGTATAATTGTTCGGTTTTCCGCTATTTTTTCCATTCCTCTGTGTAAATAGCCCAATATGGGTTCACAATCAATAACATCTTCACCATCGAGAGTAAGGATCAGTCGAAGAACACCATGCATTGATGGGTGGTGAGGACCCATATTGACTATCATGAGATCTTTTCTTGTAACCGGTACAGTCATATCTTTTCTTCCTGAATTCATTATTCCATGAATTCCTCAAAGTGAGGCTCATCAAAATGAAAAATTGAATACTACTAAAAAAAAATTCAAACGATGAAATTAACGAGTTTGTGGCTCTCGAATATTCAACTGATCAATTAATTTATTATAACGTACTCGATTTTTCTTTGACAAATAAGTCAGCAACCGTTTACGTTTTCCCAGAATTTTTCGTAGACCCCTTTCCGATAAAAAATCTTTTTTGTGCAATTCTAAATGGGAAGTAAGCCTCTGTATCTTATTGGTGAAACTGAATACTTGAAATTCAACAGAACCCTTGTTTTCTTCTTGTGGAATAATAGGAGTGAATGAATTTTTGACCATAAATAACAAAATTTTTCTATCTTTTTTCTTTCTTTTTCATGGATGATTTTTCCGATCAGGAAAAATCAAAAAATCAGAATTATGCCAGTTATTTGAATCTAGTACACACAAAAATTTGGATTGATTCATATACTACTTTGTTATTCTATCCAAATCAAATGAAGGGTTTGATTATGTGACAAATTTTCCGGAGAAATTTGATCACCTTTGGCCCAGAAAGGTAGATATTTGGATTTCGGGATATTTTATTCGAAAATATAAAATCCCAGACCCAGTAAGAAATCAATTCGCAACGATAGCTCGGAGGGAGCTTATTAATTTGCGAATCCCTCTCTTCCCACTCGGATTCCGACAAAGGGAGTGAATACGATGGGTCCAACTCCTCTGATGAAGTTAGATCCCCCTTGAAGTACTGCATCTCAAACCACTTATAATCCCAAAAGTACAATGGGTCCAACTCCTCTGAAGGATCGTCGATTGACGGTTTGAAATACTTAACACCCTTTTTTATTTCTTCTAGTAAATTGAGAACACCTATTACATTAAGAGTTTTAGTTTCTTCATAGTATTTTATGAACCGCTCAATCCGGTGAAGAAGGGGAAAAAAAAGGTTTCTTAAAGCCCAATTGGAAAACCGTTCCAACTCAAGATTCAAGATAAAGTCCTTGTCAGCGGAATCATAGAACTCATCAGAATCATAGTCCTTATCATCTGATTCCTCCTTTTCTGATTCTGAATCAGAATCAATATCCTTTTCCTCTTTTTCTTATTCTGAATCAGAATCAATATCCTTTTCCTCTTTTTCTGATTCTGAATCAGAATCAATATCCTTTTGATCAATATCCTTTTCTGATTCTGAATCAGAATGAATATCCTCTTTTTCATTAAACGAGTCTGATTCCAGTGACTCTTTAAAATCAAAAGGATCTGGACCATTAATAGGTCTGTCTTTTCCCACAAAGACAGGACTTATTGATTTTTTCTTAGTATTAGTAAGAAATTTTTAACTGTAAAAATTATAAGATTCTATGTGATTAAGTGAGATTTTTATATTTTTATTCCAAATCATTTTTTTTTAAGTTTAGTGCCTTTTTATCGAAAAAAATACCTTTAGTTGATCATTATTATCTATAGATCAATCTAGTGGAATTTCTATTCTGTTTGATAAATCACATGAAATTTTAGTGAACTCCATCTATGTCCATATATGGATTTTCGACATAAAAATAAGACAAATCAGGAAACCTGAAAATGAACTACTAATAATTTTCAAGAAGAATCCCCTTTATTAAGGGGATTCATTTCACTCTTTTTAGTAACAGTGAGAAAAAAAATTGGATCAATATTATGCTTATATTGGCCAATAAGAAAATTATTAACAAAAATTTTCTTAATAATTAAGAATATTAAGAATTCAGAAATCTTAGAATTATTTGTTTGGTTTCAGGACCATGACCAAAACTTTTCTATTAGGACCTGGAGTTTTTGGTTCAGAAATCTTAGAATTATTTCTTGGGCTTGAAGAACATTTCGTCCCCAAGAACCTTTTCTAGAAAAGAAAAAAAGACTGAGCTGGTACATTTTTTCCTTTCTGCAATGGTGGTATATTTTGTCCTTTGACCAATCTTCTTATTTTTTCTTTTTTTTCACCTTTTAGATATACCAAATACGAATAGTTTGGAATAGTCCTATGTGATGTTTTTCTTATAAGAGATCTCTCTTGATCAGAAATAGATTCAAAGAAATTCTCATCACATTTTTCTAGAATATAATACATAAACGCAATAACGCCATCATAAGCTAATGTGTCAGGTTCATAGGTAGATCGAACTAGGTTTTTTGCTTTATTCGCATCTAGTTCGAGTTCTTGGATAGTTCGCATTCTGCACCTCCGGTCTGAGTTTCTAAAAACTCTCATGTTATCGGGATATAATCCCTTAAAATTGAAAATACATACCAGTAAGAATGAATAAGATTTTTCAAATTCTGTAGCATAGCTATGATGAAATCAAAAGTCTGCAACAGAGTTTACAAAAAAAAAGGGCTATAACTCAAATATGGTTCTCGAAAAAAGAAAGAAAAAATTCAAAGATTGGATACCCCTTTACAATATCTATACAAAAAAAAGGTTTATTTGTATCTATTTATAAAGAAATTAAGGAAAAAAGTCTTTAAGAATTCTTCGAATTTCTTTATTTCTATATTGGTATAGGAAATAGACTATTTTCGAATTCTAGATTGTGGATACATATGTATCCTTAACATACTGAAACGACTTCCATTATTCGTATCAAACCAATTGATTTGTCATATAAGTCTTAATTTCATATCTCCGAATAGAAAAAGAAGTAAAAATATCTTCATATATCAGACGTTCACTAATTAGTACTGCATCTTCAGAATTATAACCCTCCCATGGCATATAAGCATAAGCTACTAATATGTTTTTTCCTAAAGCGAGTTCCCCATCAACTGTAGCGGCACCGTCCGCCAAAATTTGACCTTTTTTAACGCATTGACCTCCCTGAACCCGGGGTTTTTGATGGATTAAAGTTTTTTTGTTGGAACCTTGATACTTAACTAAAGGAATACTTTCAGTATTCCCATTCCTTGAAAAAAGGATCTTTTGATTATCAGTATAAAGGACCTTTCCCTGATGCTCAGCTATAACTGAAAACCCCGAATCTACAGCCCTTTGGCCTTCTAGTTTCAACCAAAAAATGCATATCTTTGATTTACTTGAATAAGGAAAGGTGAAAATCCATGATTTCTTGTCTTCATTCCTTTTTCTTCTATTTGATACATAGATTGGAAGGCTTTTTTGATAGAGTAAGACAGAATGGATTCAAAAAAAAAAAGATGTTTGACATATATATTCGAGAGAGTCATATATTGATTATATGCAAATATCATCTTGCATATATATTCTAGTATAATAGAAAAATATTGATGATATGAGAATACTATCTTCCATATATGAAATGAGACATGGAAGGGGGACACTACGACGAAGTTCCGGGAGTTACGAAGGAAGCTTGGGACTTATATTGTTTATGGATTGAGAACAAAAGTTGAACTCTAAGAGGTAGAATCTGCCGTTGTTCCTCAGTAGCTCAGTGGTAGAGCGGTCGGCTGTTAACTGATTGGTCGTAGGTTCGAATCCTACTTGGGGAGATTGGATTAGTTCTTAATGAAAGAATAAAGAATTTCATTAAATAAAGGCTTTGCCTTAGCAAGAGGTAACTCCTTCCCCATCTATTGCAAAAAAGCTTCTTTTATCAAATTATGTTCAAGAATAATGGATATTATTAATAAGGAAGAAGGCTTTTTAGCTATTAACTAGATAATTTCTAATTTCAAAAAAATCTTTTGAAATGTAATAAGTAGTATAAATGAAATAATCAGATGATATCTGAATCAAAACCTAAGTCTAGCGTAAGCTACACGAAATCATAGTCGAAAAGAAGAGACTTAAATAAGTAAGTTATGAGGGTTTAGAATAAAACTAGATAGTTAGAAAGAAATTGTATTCCTTCATTTTGATTCTATTTTTTATTACATATACTTAACTTAAAAAAATACATATGTAATGTAATTAACTAGATAAAGAATTTCAAAAAAATCTTTTGAAATGTAATAACTAGTTAAGAATTCTTATTGATTTTTTTTTCTTTTTCGATTCAAAAACCGAAAATAGGAAAGTGAAACCAATAAAAAGATATAAAGTAAACCAATCAAAAGATATAAAGGATTCCACCTCTTCTAGAGATTCTTTATTCTATTCCACCTCTTCTAGAGAATAGAACTTAAAGAAAAAGATATAAAGGAGGTTCATGACTGACAATAAAGATGTAAGAGTCAGAGCTTTTACAGAATGTACTAGTTGTCGTGTAATAATCAGAGTTCTTTTAAGAGTTACTAGGTTTGTTCGAAGAAGTGTCAATAAAAAATCAATGGGTATTTCTAGATATATTACTCAAAAGAATCGTTTCAATACACCCAATTTATTAGAATTGAGAAAATTTTGTCGCTATTGTAACAAACATACGACTCATAGAGTTTCTAAAATAATGGAAAGAATATCTATGAATCAAACCTAATCTAATTTGAGTGTGGAGATTATCTAATGTATATATATATATATTTCCTATTAATTTGCTTTTTTTGCTAAAAGACAAGAAAATAATAAAATCACTATTTTCTTATTGACAAATTTTCTTATTATTGCTTTGCTATAAAAAAATATGAAAATCACTAATTTCCTACTTTATTTTTTGATTAGTAAAATAAAAACCTCTATGATAAAATAAATGATCTAAAAAATAATTAATTTTCTCGTATATAATTAGAAATTTTTTGATAAAAATAAAAAAGGAGCAAAGTAAATGGTACTTTTCATTTTTCAAAAAAGATTACTGATGTTGTTGATCTATGGCTTCAACCAATATACCGCCAATGGTTCGCCATACAAATAAAAATTTTCACAATTTCTGAAGAATTTCAGAGTAAAGTTAAGTCGGGAGAACAACTCGTCGGATGAAGGATCATCATCTGAGGAATCAGATGATGAGGACTATGATTCTGATGAGTCCTATGATTCCGATGACGATGATTATCGTATAAATAAATATAAGGACTCTATCTTGTATCAAGAGTCCGAGCTACATTCCAATATATTTTTAAGACGTCGTTGCAATAGGGTTCATTCCTGCATTGCGAATTTCATTAAATCGTATGAAAAAAATAATATTATTTATGGATATTGTGTTCTGGCTCTACTACGAAGTATAAAAAAGGAAGTGAGATACTTCAAATGATCAATCGATGATCCTTATCCATCAGAGGAGTTTGACCCATTGTACTTCCTCAAACCTTGGGATTAAAAGTGCTTTGAGATGCAGTACTTCAAATAGTCAATCGATGATCCTTATCCATCAGAGGAGTTGGACCCATCGTATTCACTTCCATTTTCGGAATCTGAGTGGGAAGAAGAGGGGGATTCGCAAATTAAAAAGCTCCCTCCGAGCTATCGTTGCAAATTGATTTCTTACTGGGTCCGGGGTTCTATTTTCTCAAATAAAATATCGAGAAATCCAAATATCTACGGGACCAAAGGTGATCAAATTTCTCAAAAAAATTTCTAAGATATTCTAGAAAAATTTATAAGGTATTGTATAAATAAAGGTATTACCTTTTTTATGCGATTTTTTCCTAAATATAGGATACTTAAGTTAGTGAATTGAAATGCTACTAAAAATTCATACTTAATACTTGCTCTGCTAGTAATACTAGCCTATTTCAACACACGACCATACCCAAGTTAAAGAACTCTGCGTTCGCTATCCCGATCATGACTTTCCTACCGC